ATTCCAACGTGGCGGATAAAATCATATATCTGCACGGGCCAATCAATAGTTCAAGTCACACACTCCCATAATCCATCCTCTGTTTAGGAAAATATACTTCAACTATTCTATTCGTATCAAATAAAAAATACTTCAGAGTTGAATAGAAGTATCCAAATAACATGCCTTATTTTTAAACAATTCATATTTGTAGCAATGAAAGACTCTTGTCCCTCCCCGATATGATAAATTACAAATATCTATGATCTGCCTTTTCTATAAAGGACCCGAAATACCTTGCTTACGTATCATTGGAAAGTGCATTAACATAAATACGGCAGTAAGAAGAGGTAATACAAAAGTATGTAAACTATAAAAACGAGTCAAAGTGGATTGACCCACACTAGCACTTCCACGTAATAATTCTACCAAAGGTGATCCTATTATAGGAATAGCTTCAGGCACGCCTGTTACAATTTTTACTGCCCAATAGCCAATTTGGTCCCAAGGCAAAGAATAACCAGTTACGCCAAAAGATGCGGTCAATACAGCCAGAACCACCCCCGTAACCCAAGTTAATTCGCGGGGTTTTTTAAAACCACCCGTAAGATACACACGAAATACGTGCAAGATCATCATTAGAACCATCATACTTGCTGACCATCGATGAACTGATCGAATTAACCAACCAAAGTTGGCCTCAGTCATTATGTATTGAACAGAAGAAAAAGCCTCTGTAACAGTTGGACGATAGTAAAAGGTCATAGCAAAACCCGTAGCTACTTGTACTAAAAAACAGGTAAGCGTAATCCCCCCTAGACAATAAAATATGTTGACATGAGGAGGAACATATTTACTAGTTATATCATCTGCAATCGCTTGAATCTCGAGACGTTCCTCGAACCAATCATATACTTTATTGAGATAGGTAACCCAAGAAAGACTCCCCCTCTGAGAGCCGTATATGAGAATTTCATCTCGTACGGCTCAAGCCAAAACCCACAAATACTAGTTTAAAAGGATATGGAATATTTTATATAGAGTTTATAGAGTTTCAAACTTCTTGTGGCTTATCCGCTTGACTCGATTTGACCCAAAGATACGAAGTAAGAAAAATCCCGAATCTCTTCTTTGTGATGATAATGCCAAGAAATAAAATATCAAGTTGGCTCATCCATCTTTTTTTATGTTAATCGTGACAGGCCTCTTGAATCTTCTCTTCCCTATTTTTTTTTGATAGGAATTCTCTTGTTGAGACCCTATGAATCAATTGAAACCTCAGATTCATACTAGAACCACGATGATTTAATAAAACCAAAGCTAAACTCAAAAAGTTTCTGAGTAAAAACCATTTGATCATCACTTCTTCAATGAATTTAATAACTCAAAAAAATCTATAGAAAGAGGTGTATTTCGGAGAAAAATTGTTTTTTTTATAAAAAGAAAAAAGACCTTTTTTTTCCATTTTTTTTTAATCCGGTTGCGAGGTCTGAATAATAGGTATGAATCATAGTTCAAATATTTCTTTTCTTGATCTATTCTATATAGTCCGTGTTCCAGAGACTACAATAAATATCTGACGGTAGAATCATCTTGATAGAGATGACAAATCTATTCTTTGTATTATCAATAGGATCAATTATAACAAGTCACACGCTCATATTCCGGAAATAAAATATCGAAACAAATAAATTTCACGATCGAACTACCAGAATGGTCTAGAAATCCAAGTCTTAGGTAATCTTAAGTTAAATTATTAAGTATTTTAATATTTTAAGCATTAAGTAAGTCTAAGTAAAATAATCTTTTTTGATTGAAAAACTAGGACTTCCTAATTTTTAGGAACTAATTAATTGAAATTCCATCTAGTAAAACAGATGAATTATAAATTTCTAAAATAATAGATAGAAATATTGCAAATAGAGCCATTGCAACTCCCATAAGTGGTGTAGTCCCCCACCCTGGAGCTACTTTTCCATATTCCGAATTCAATGGTTTCAATAAACTCCCTACGCCAGTTTGTCTTGGCCCAGATCTAGAACTACTCTCAATGGTTTTTGTAGCCATAAATCCTCTTTCATCATGGGTTGAAATCTGTTGACTTTGTATACTATTCCGTTGTAGTTGTAAATAAACGACATTATCGTGATCCTTTGTGATCTTGAAATTATTGAAAAAATGGAAACAGCAACCCTAGTCGCCATCTCCATATCCGGTTTACTTGTAAGCTTTACTGGGTATGCCTTATATACCGCTTTTGGGCAACCCTCTCAAAAATTAAGAGATCCCTTCGAAGAACATGGGGACTAGTTGAAGTAATGAGCCCCGATATTCATATTGGGGCTCATTACTTCAATGGAAAGAATGAAAAATCATTTTGTTTTTTTAGTTGGAACTTTAGGCGGTTCTCGAAAAAAGATAGCGAAAAAAATTATCCCTAAAGTCGAAACTAAAAGAAATGTATAAACCAATGCTTCCATAGATTCGATCGTGGTTTACAATTATAGCTTCCACACCTATTCATTTTGGATCATTTACTAAATAAATTCTAAATTGAGATTGACTAATTTACTATTACTATATTTACTATTACTATATTACTATAACTATATATATATATATATACTCTATATAGATCTAGATAGATCTAGGATCTAGTAATATCTTACTAGATCTAGTAATCTAATAGATCTAGTAAGATATTATTACTATTAGATTCTTATTACTATTAGATTAATATATTCATAATATTAAGAATATTATGAATATATTAAATATTAAGATTGAATATGAAATAGATAATAGATTAAATTAATAATTAATATAGAAAATAATAGAAAAATAGAAAATAATAGAAAAATAGAAAATAGAAATCTAATATAAATCTAAAATTCTATCCTTTAAATATTAGAATAAAAAAAAAAAGAGAGACAAAAGATGGCAAAGTAATTTTTTATCAAACTACCTGTCTCCTTGTAGTTGGATCTCCAAGTTTTTGGAATGCTCCAAATTCCACTTGAGCATCCAAATCTGGATCAATACCGGCAAAAACATCTCTGAACAAGGTTCTGGCGCCGTGCCAAATGTGTCCGAAAAAGAAGAGCAAAGCGAACGTAGCATGCCCAAAAGTGAACCAACCCCTTGGACTGCTACGAAAAACACCATCGGATTTCAAAGTAGCCCGGTCTAATTCAAAAATTTCACCCAATTGGGCACGTCTAGCATATTTTTTCACAGTAGCAGGATCACTATAAATGACTCCATTGAGCTCGCCGCCATAAAATTCAACAGTTACCCCTACTTGTTCAACACTATACTTGGATTCTGCCCTTCTAAAAGGAACATCAGCCCTCACAATTCCGTCTGCATCTATCAAAACTACTGGAAATGTTTCAAAAAAGGTAGGCATACGACGCACAAAGAGTTCGTGCCCTTCTTTATCTCTAAATAAGGGGTGCCCTAACCACCCAACAGCTATTCCATCTCCGTTATCCATTGAGCCTGCTCTGAATAATCCTCCTTTCGCCGGATTATTACCAATGTAATCATAAAAAGCTAATTTTTCGGGAATTTTAGACCAAGCTTCCGATAAGCTCAGATTTTCGACTAGTCCAGCCCCAACTCTTCGATATATTTCTTGTTGGAAGTACCCCTGATCCCACTGATAACGAGTGGGGCCAAATAATTCGATTGGGGTAGTTGCCGAACCATACCACATAGTTCCAGCAACAACGAAAGCTGCAAAAAAAACAGCAGCAATACTACTGGAAAGCACAGTTTCAATATTACCCATGCGTAATCCTTTGTATAGACGTTGAGGCGGACGGACACTAAGATGGAATAGACCCGCTAATATGCCCAATGTACCTGCTGCAATATGATGAGAAGCTATTCCCCCCGGAACAAAAGGATCAAAACCTTCCGCACCCCATGCTGGATTTACAGATTGTACTTTTCCAGTTAGTCCATAAGGATCAGACACCCATATTCCAGGACCATATAAGCCTGTTACATGAAATGCACCAAAGCCAAAGCAAGCGATTCCTGAGAGGAATAAATGAATTCCAAAGATCTTGGGCAAATCCAAAGAAGGTTTTCCCGTACGTTCATCACAGAATATTTCTAGGTCCCAATACACCCAATGCCAGATAGCTGCCAAGAAGCACAAGCCAGAAAACAAAATATGTGCCCCTGCCACGCCTTCATAACTCCAAATGCCCGGATTTGTTATAGTTCCTCCCGAGATACTCCAACCCCCCCATGAATTTGTTATTCCTAAACGAGTCATGAAGGGTATAACGAACATGCCTTGTCTCCACATTGGATCAAGAACAGGGTCAGAGGGATCAAAAACCGCTAATTCGTATAGAGCCATCGAGCCGGCCCAACCAGAAACCAGAGCTGTATGCATTATATGGACAGAAAGTAATCGACCGGGATCATTCAATACAACAGTATGAACACGATACCAAGGCAAACCCATGTAAATACCCCTTTCTGAAAAAAAAATAGACATTATGTAACTTTATCGCATTGGAAAAGACTAGACCATGTATTTCACCTGTTCGGTAGATTTTGTATAGGAAAGAATTACTATTTATTTGTATTCCTTATCTTTTATATTTAATGAAATAGAATAGAAAGAATTTGAAATAGAGAGAGGAGAGAACAATTCTCTTTCTTTGTATTTAGAAGAATAAAGAGAAACAGATCTTATTCTATACCCGATAAATACCAATACGCAATGGGAGGATTTTGAGGGAAAAAATGCATAGATACTCTTTTCAAATTCGAAATCATTTGAACAGTTGATTGATTCGATTGATCCCGTTCGTTACAATTTGTATTTATTCATTCTGTCTTCCTCTATGAACCTTCTACTCCTATCTACTCCTATCTACTCCTATATTTCTACTCCTATATCCTATTCCTATATATTATATATATATATATAGTATATAGAATATAGAATTAATATATCTAATAGAAATATAGAATAATAGAAATATAGAATAAATAGAAATATAGAATAGAATATAAGATCCTAAATATAAAGAATATTAAAAAGATTCAAAAAAAAATTAAAAGAAAAAGAAATAAAAATATAGTAATGTTAGTAATGTAATTATAGTATAGAATAATAATAGAATATAAAAAAATAGAATATAAAAAATAAAAATAAAAGAAAATATAAAATATATTAAAATATTAAAATATATTTAAAATAAATATATAAATAGAAAATAAAGAGAAAAAATGATGAAGACAATAAAACCATTGTTACGTTTTCATATTAAAGTAAAGTATAGTACTTCATTTTTTTTATTTATCTTAATGCCCATTGGTGTTCCAAAAGTGCCTTTTCGGAATCCTGGAGAGGAAGATGCAGTTTGGGTTGACGTATAGTGCGACTTGTCAGACATATTGGTCATATGGTATTTCCCCGTTATCTCCCCCGATCGAGTATTCTCTGTTTCGCCCAATCCAATAAATATATATTGGATATTGTATTGATTGAATCATCAATAATTTGGAGCGTGAAGCACAATAATTCCTATTGGGGATCAATATTATCAATTCAAAGAATTGATGGTTTACTTGGACTGATAAAATAAAGTATCCAGGCTCCGTTCATATAATACCAAATTGGAAATGGTAAGAGTAAAAATGGTAGTGTAAAATGTAGTAATAGAAATCATAAATATGAAAGAAATAAATGAAATAAATAAATAAATAATATTAAATAATAATAAAGAAAAAGAAAATATAAATTTCATTAAATTATTCATAAATTTGAGATTCATTAGTAATTTTAGTAATTAAATTAATGAAATATTAAATAATTAAATATTAAATAATAATATAACTTACTATAATAGAAAGATAATAGAATCTTAGAATCTAATATATTATGTAGAATATATGATGATTATGATTACACAATTACCGCTTCTATAATATAGAATAGATTCTTCTGATATTTACTATAGGGATAATATCAAACTACCTATCAATGAAGTAGTATGATTAATACATCAAATATTTTGGGGAAAGGTATGAAACAATTGAAAAAAAAAAGAAGTGGTACTGGAATCATTTGACCTATATGCGCAAATGGAATTCGGGCAAATCTTCCCCCGGAGTAGAACAAGAACCTAAAATAATTGAAAGGCCCATTCAGGAACAAGAAAATTACATCGTAATTTGAATTTCGATGAAACAATACATCAATGAGAAGTTAGTTCAATAAGTTCATAAAATTCTTTTTGATTTTCTACATTATAGAATAGAGGTAAGGGGAAGAAGGCAAAACTCATTAAAAAAAAAGAAATAGGATTGGAATCGACACATTGATTTTTTTTTTTCACAATTCTTTTGAACCGTATGCATCCAAAGGTGCACGTACGGTTCCTCAGGGATACAATTTTGTCCTAATCAACCGACTTCATCGAGAAAGATTACTTTTTTTAGGCCAAGAGGTTGATAGCGAGATCTCGAATCAAATTGTTAGTCTCATGGTATATCTCAGTATAGAAGATGATACTCGGGATCTTTATTTGTTTATAAATTCTCCAGGCGGATGGGTAATACCAGGAATAGCCATTTATGATACTATGCAATTTGTGTTACCAGATGTACATACAATATGTATGGGATTAGCCGCTTCAATGGGATCTTTCATTCTGGTCGGAGGAGAAATTACCAAACGTCTAGCATTCCCTCACGCTTGGCGCCAATGAGTTTTTTTTATTTGAGAAAAAAAAGAATAAAGAATACTATGTCTTCGCTGTATCGAATATGAATTAAATAAAGAATAAGTAATAATAGCATGGCACTTCGAGTTCGATATGAACAAACCATTATTGTTTTTTTTCTAACATGAGATTTTGTATCGAAATAGTAGTATGAAAGAAGGGTTATTCCCAATTTGATTTTCTGTGTCAAGCAAGAGTCAATTTCAGCGTCACAAACCATTATTCTTCCACAACAGAAGTCTCTTTCTTATTTTTATGTTATGAGAGAGAGGAAAAAATCAAAAAAAAAATGGAAAAAATCATTTTTTCCTTCTTAGATCTTATCAAAAAGAAACTTTGGGATTGCAAAACCACAGACGAGAGAAATATATAAAGCAACAGAACCATCATAGTATCTTTTTAACTACTACGAAATACGAAAGGAAGGGTGGTAAATGGATCATATAGGTTCTATTTATTCTTTTCGATAAAAGAAATTCTATCAAAAAAAGAAAATCCATTGCAGAGCCGTATGCAATGTACAAAAGATGCCTGTACGGTTGTTTAATTCTATTTTTTTATTGTTATTTTGATTCCCCCTTACTTTAATCCATCTAATCGTGCGATATAGAGATAGAAGAACCATTCATGATGTTATATCAAGATCATCAGGGTTATGATTCACCAACCTGCTAGTGCTTTTTACGAGGCACAAGCAAGGGATTTTATCCTGGAAGCAGAAGAACTATTGAAGCTTCGCGAAACTCTTACAAAAGTTTATGTACAAAGAACGGGCAACCCTTTATGGGTTATATCCGAAGATATGGAAAGGGATGTTTTTATGTCAGCAACAGAAGCTCAAGCTCATGGCATCGTTGATCTTGTCGCGATCGAAAATGAAAATACTGGGAATTCCATATAAATATACGAATTCCTTTTCAAAATTCAAAAATTTCGTGTGAATAGATGAATAGAAATTATTCATAATCATCAATTATAAGGTTAAGATCGATCTAAGCCAACCCACTCTATTCTATCTAGAATGAGATTCTATAGACACACCATGCCAACCATTAAACAACTTATTAGAAACGCAAGACAGCCAATAAGAAATGTCACGAAATCTCCCGCTCTTCGAGGATGTCCTCAGCGTCGAGGAACATGTACTAGGGTGTATGTGCGACTCGTTAAGTTCAGATCATGAGTTTGAAGAAATGCAAAAATTTTTTCTGGTATCAACGACCACTACCAATGAATTAGGATAGATAGGGTGGAACACGACCTTTTGATTGACTAGTATCAAGATCTATTATCTACCTAATTATGTTATGAATTTATGGTTTCTATTGGTGCAAATCCAATCACTCCGTTTGAGATGAGAAGGAATTCTCCATTGGTAACAAATAGTTATCCATTAAGCGGAGGAAAAAGGTTATGCTTTTATTGAAAAAAAACGGACTAACAAGGTCAGCTACCTAGCCAACTTTCATAATTAAATACCGTCACTGTATGGATAGTTTTTTTGTGAAAAGGACTATTACTTTAGAAACTTTAGAATTAGAATTGAAAAAAGGATTCTAATTTAAAATGGATGGGTAGAGCCAAAGAGTGTGAACTATACAAGTTCACAAGAAATTTGGATGAAATGAAAGAAGAGGCTCCGGTGTATAGAGAGGACCTCACCGTTTCAGAAGTTGCCATAGAAACGAGGAAACCCACTATTCTTTTTTCTTTAGTAGCAGTCGAATTTATTATTTCCAGGCGAGATACCTTGAAGAAAGAAAAAATCGTGGTCGGGAAGGTCATAGTCGCAAAAGCCATTGGAATTTATATTTTATATATCGGAAGAATCCGTTTTGTTATTAATCGACCGGAAGAAAAGGATGACTGAAAGAAGAGAAATCAATTAGTTATTCAATAAAATTTCATTTGATTCAATGACCAGAGTTAAACGAGGATATACAGCTCGGAGACGTCGAAAAAAGATTCGTTTATTTGCATCAACCTTTATAGGGGCTCATTCAAGACTGACTAGAACAACTACTCAACAAAGAATGAGAGCTTTGATTTCCTCTCATCGAGATAGGAGCAGGAAAAAGAGAGATTTTCGTCGTTTGTGGATCACTCGGATAAATGCGGTAACTCGTGAAGATAGGCTATTCTATAGTTATAGCCTCTTCATCCACAATCTGTACAAAAGACAATTGCTTCTGAATCGTAAAATACTTGCGCAAATAGCCCTATCAAATAAGAATTGTTTTGATATTATTTCAAAGAAAATTATCAATTAAAAAGAAAAGAATACAAATCAAATAAAGAAATAAAAGAATTTTCATATAATCTATTATACAGGAAACAAGAATGATTGAAACAGGATTTCCCGGAGAATGGACTCCGGGAAGATAGAATAAAAAGAAATTAATATTTGAGTAGTAGGAAGAAACAAACATCTTTCAAGAAAAAAATATTTCTTCCGCATTTTTCCTTTTTTAGAATACAAGAATCAAATCTGGATTCTAGTTTTTTTGAGCAAAACATTAATATAAGCTTGAGTTCCGATTGGAAGTATATCTATTTATTTTTGGTTCTAGGACCAGTAATTCTAGGAATCGACTCCACTCTCTCCAATTGTTTCTCATTATTACGAAAAGGTAACAAAGATAAAATACGAGCTTGTTTTATAGCAATAGTAATTAATCGTTGTTGTTTCAAAGTCAACCTATTCGTCCGTCTAGATAAGATTTTTCCTTGTTCACTAAGAAATCGACTAATTAAACTCATGTTTCTATAATCGATTCGATCCCCCGATCCTATTGGGGGTAAACGCCTACGAAAAGATCGCTTGGATTTACGAAAAGGTTGTTTGGATTTATCCATGGTTTGCTTATTCCTTGTTTGTTTATTCCTTCAATATAAACTAATCTATAAAATAGAATCCTATTTTTTCTTATTCATTTAAGATTCGACTAAAATAGGATTTGGTTTGTATTTTTGTATTATATATGTTAAGATGTAAAGTTCTTACTCTTCCCACTACTTGGAAGAATCAAACACGAATTCTTTTCTATCTATTTCTTTATTTCCCCATGAATCGTATACTTTTGACAATAGCGACAAAATTTTCTAAATTCTAGTCGATTGGGTGTATTGTGTCGATTCTTTTGGGTAATATATCTAGAAATGCCCAGCAATTCTTTATTGACACCTTTTCGAACACAACAGGTACATTCCAAAATCACTATAATTCTAATATCTTTACCCTTGGCCATGAACCTCCTTTTCTTTTTGGATCAACTTCGTTCGCTATGGAATTTCTAACTATTTTCTTTTTAGAATTATTAGAATTATTAGAATTCGAATGACTTCGAAGTACTATAATACTATAAATATAAAGAAAAAGAGTCATATTCATTAATAGAAGAATATTAATAATATCGTAATAATTAATTAATACAATTTTTTCTAACTATCAATCATTTCTATAATAATCTCATTATTTTCTTCTTTCTATGTTAGAATTTCGTGGAACCGTCCCTAGACTAGATCCACATTTCCATTTCTTTTCTCCAAAAATTCCACTGTATTTTGACTGAGATTCAATACACTCTTTCTTTTTTTTAGGATAGATTAGGATATAAAAGAAAAAGAAATTAGAGCCATGTTACGTAGAATTGTATCTCAAATCTTCTTGATTTTTTATCAATACAAGAATTTCTTTCATCAGGATGAAAAAAAGGGGAATGACAAGGCATCTGGAAATAAACGATTAATTTCTATCAATAGACCTGCTAAAGACCCAAACCATAAAGTGGTTAACACAGGTGCCGTTGAGAGATATGTTTTTAGATTTCGCATTGAAAATCCTCCTTCTTATTTTATTTTCTATTTTTTTCTTCTTTATTTTCTTTGTATTGTATATTGTAAGAATTGTATATTGTAATACATATATAGTCCTAGTTCGCTATTCTAATAAATAGATCATAGATAATCCGATATTTTAATTTTAGTTCAAGATCATTTGTTTTTGCTTGAAATGAAATTAGAATTAGGAATTACTAACTAAAATGCATATGTACAATGACCCAGCAGATTCCATTTTGCCGCCCCCTAAAAAAAATGACAAGACTATTCTCTACCTATCTATACCTATAGAATAGGTAGAGCAAAAAAGAAGGATGTGGAAAAAAAGATATGGATTTTATATAATTACACCACTGTATAACAATTTTTCAAAGGGATGTAGCGCAGCTTGGTAGCGCGTTTGTTTTGGGTACAAAATGTCACAGGTTCAAATCCTGTCATCCCTACCTATTCTTTCTCCTATAGATACTTATAAGAGATTCCTTGAGTAAGATCAGTCAATTTTAGACATAATCTTTCATTTTTACATACTATATGTAAACACAATAAACTTCGGGTATAAAAAAATCCTTTTCTTTACAATTGTATCTACTTTGATATATCTATTGTTATAGGATCTAAGAAAGCGCTCTTAGTTCAGCTCGGTAGAACGCGGGTCTCCAAAACCCGATGTCGTAGGTTCAAATCCTACAGAGCGTGATTCCTTTTATGTTATGTCGAATTACAATGAAAGAACTTAACAAAACAAAGTAGAATTGCAATTTAAAATTTAAGATTGACCTCCTACAAGTACAAGGAGGAGGTCAATCAAAAAAAGAGATGTTACTCAATCAAAGGTCCAACTGATCACCGCGCCTGTATTGTAAATATGCAGTTACAAATAATCCTGTTAAAGTAATAGGAATTAGACCTAAGACGATTCCAAATAGAAAAACTTCAATCATTTCGATTTATTTGTTTTAGGGAATAAGAAAAGAGGTAAGATCTATCCTTAAATATTAATCTGAATTATCCGTGAATCTCAATGGTCAGGAATTAGTAATTGACGCGGGAAGGAACCATAGAATACCTGAAATGAAATATTCTGAGAGGCTTTGATTTTTGTAAATTGTTTATTGAATTTCATTCATTTCAAATAAGTCGTATCTTGTTTAAACCAATAAATAGAGCTGGGGTTATAGTTGAAGCAGCCAGTAAAAAACCAAAATAACTAGTTAGAATAGGCATGAAAGAGCTAAATTAGATATTAGATATGTTATTTTACTACATATAATTGTATGAATAAAACATTTACCTAAGTCTCAATCTAGATATGACGATAAGAAAAACTAATTTAAATAATTCATTTAGTTCCAATCGAAAGTTCTTGATTTATCAGTCATTATAGACGGATACTAAAAAAAAATCAAACCTTGACTTTTCAAAAAATTGAAAAATATTGAATATTTTCATTTGATTTTTTTCTTTATTTAAAATTTAAATTTGATTTCGGGCCAACTCGATTCAAAGAAGAGCAACTCCTATTACCTTTTTCAATTCTCTATTCTTTCCATATTAATTTGTTTTGTATTGTAGTTACATAAGGAAAGAACTCTTGGGGGGTCTAATGTAACAACAGTTGCTTCACGAATATCAATTATTCCAACGATCTTTTTTTTTTTGCAAATATTCAAAATACTAAATAGAAAAAAGAATAAAAGAATAATAAAAAATAGGAAATTGAATTCGAATATATTAACCAATGAAAAACGAAATAGTAAAAAAATTAACTAGATAGGGATAGTAATAAGAATTTCCATTTCTAATAATTACTATTTAGAATAGTAAGAATAACTTCAGTTTAGAAGTTCAAAGTGAAATAGTATTAGCATATTTATTCTATGAACGAATAATTACCAATTACTTGAATAAAATGAGAGGATTCAA